ATCCTCTGTTTTCGATTATCTAATAAATCACTTAATGAAAGTAGATTCTCTTTCCATTCATTTAAAAACTTCCACGATCCCCTTCCCGAACCAAACATGAATCTTTCGATTCATTTGGCTCTCACGCTCAATTACTTTTTTATGATAAATTCCCATATCTTTTTTTGAATGTAATGAGCCTATCCTCTATTCTCTCTTCATATTCCAAAAAACTATCGAAACTAATTACTAATCCAAAACCAAAATAGTCGGAGGACTCTTCTGACCAAACAAAAATATGTAATTGTCAGCAAAGTTGTTTCTTTTTTTTTTTTCAATCCAAAAAGTTTTTCTTTCTTTATACACAATACATAGGTCGTCGATTCGGCATTGGATAAAAAGGGGATGAAATCCCCATTTTGATAAAAAGTGGTTCAAATCATTTTATCCATATGAGTGTTCTATATCGATAAACTATTCGTTTTGAAAGCATCTCTATATTACAATTAATATAGTGGTAGAAAGAGTACCATGCCGCGTCTGGACTTCAAACGATTTAGCTTTAACCATGTTTAATGGTCCCACATTATTGGTTGATAGAGAATCAAAGTGGATTTACCAACGAATCACGAAATGCTATGGTTCTTACATATGATTTATGAATTTATTCAGAAGTCATTCGTGCGATCATGCACCTTTCTTTCCTAGTTCTAACGGAAAAAGTACAACTGGTCGTATCCAGCCTATTCTTGAAATAAACAACTCGCACACACTCCCTTTCCAAAAAAGATCAATACCCCAAGCACTACACTTAGATTTATTAGATTTGTTGCTAAAATATCGGTATTAAACCCGAAACTCCCGGCAGACGGCCAGTGGCCCAAAGAAAGGAAAGAATCGGTTACATTTTTCATATGATCTCCTCTTATAGATAGACTAAAAAAAAAAAAGATTTTTCATATTTCTAAGATTAAACAAAAGGATTCGCAAATAAAAGTGCTAATGCTACAACCAGGCCATAAATTGTTAAAGCTTCCATAAAAGCTAAACTAAGCAATAAAGTACCTCGTATTTTTCCCTCCGCCTCGGGCTGTCTCGCGATACCTTCTACAGCTTGGCCCGCAGCAGTACCTTGACCAACTCCCGGTCCAATAGAAGCAAGCCCTACAGCCAATCCAGCAGCAATAACGGAAGCGGCAGAAATCAGTGGATTCATGATAAGTTCCTCGTACGAAAAAAAAAAAAAAAGAAATGGTTAATGATACAATCAACCGATTAATTATAACTTCATTATTCCATCACTACGATTCATCCAGTCGAAGTAACTACGAACTTCAATTGAAGTAATAATTTTATTAAATGATTAAAACTACTTTACTTCGATATCTCTTTTTTAGTTCCTATCGACAAAGTATTTGCGAATCCATACGACTTTCGTTCGTCCGTTTCTTTGTTCCGAACCATTCGTTGAATTCTTCGATCTTTTTCTTGATTTCATCCCTTTATTCATTCAATTTACAGTCACGGATGAGACGGAAGGACTTCTATTGGAATCCCCATTTAAATTTACAGGCAATATCTTTACTTCATATAGAACTAGTCAATATCTAATATCACATATACATGTCTTTCTTCCATAACGTAAACCAACTTTTTATTCATCTTAGATTCAATCGGATTCCAGAATCATGCGTCGAAACAAGTTGACTTATAGCATAGCTATTAAATTACATATGCCTAGTTCGACCCCCCCCTCTCCGATCTGAACCAACCTGAATCCCGTTTTTGTAAATTCTTTGCTCTCCTCGCTTTTCTTTATGATTATCCCGCACGGATACAATCTAAATGGACAAATTGATTAGGCCGAATCATTGGATAGAAATATCGTTATTTGATTAATCTAAGTTCATGCAATTTCTTATTTATGAAAATTTTCTTTTGGTCAATCGCTGAAGAAAATAAGCTGAAAGGGGAATCGTTCTATAGAACATCCCCTTTTTCTTTAATCACACATCGTAAACCACAAGAATTCTTATTCAAATTACGACTCCGAATATTAAATATTCGGATTGGCTGACCCGTATAAAACGAATATTCATTGAGGAGAGGTATGATATAAGTGGACCAACCAGGAATTTTAGGAAAAAGATCTAAAAGATCTCTTTCCCCCCCCCCTTTTTTTTACAATTCTCTACTCTAATATCGTAATCTTTTTTGCTATAACTCTAGATTTTAGATAGTGAGTTGTATATTTTTATTTCCTAATTTTCTTTTTTGGGGCTGCGCATACGTTGCCTTGCGCTAAGCTAAAAAAAAAGAATCTTTCGAAAACTAGTCAATGATGGCCCTCCATGGATTCACCTATATAAGCCGCGGCTAAAGTTGCAAAAATCAGAGCTTGAATACCACTTGTAAATAATCCAAGGAACATGACAGGTATCGGAACCACTAAAGGTACTAAAGAAACAAGAACAACAACTACTAATTCATCAGCTAATATATTTCCGAAAAGTCGAAAACT